TCTGTTACTCAATAGTATCTGTCAATACTTAAAACAAAGAAGGAATCACTCGATTTACCCTTTTTGGATGACTCACAATTATATAGAAATATAATATATTTCTATCAATCAGATATCATGCAAACCCTTTACTATACTAATAGAAGAGAACCTTACTCCATTTAATCTAATAAATATTTAATCTAATAAAAGTGAAATTTTTTTTTATAAGTTCGTTGAAATTGAAGAAGTTCTATATTGCTCAATAAATTGACCTCTATTTATTTGTCCACTACCACTATGTTACGTAAGAAATCTAAAAAAAAAAAAAGGGTTATGATAAAATAAACCTATATATAAAAAAAAAAAAAAAAAATGAAAACTACAAATATCCATTTTTTACGAATGGGATCGAGAATCTTTATTAATTCGACACAAGAAAGGGTTGGGTAAAATTCCGTTTCTTGTGTCAAGGACTAGGAGACGAACAATCTCCCCTAAAATCCTTTGTTCCTCTCATTTATACTTTGGTTTCTATTCTCCGCTTATTTATCTTTTGTTTTGATTCTAGTCAAATATAAAACTATTGATTCATTCTATATCATACCGTTTCAATTTGGATTGAAAAAACAAATAAATAAAGAAGAGTTAAGTAAAACAGTCAGTCGCCTTCACAATATACTATGACCAGGAATGCGGTATTAAGTAATTCCCGAAATCCGGTAGAATAAAGAATATAAATAAGCAAAATTTTTTTGATCATACATAATTCCCAACAAAAATTTGTTTATTTTTAGAGCTTGATGTTGATAAATCCGCAGATCTAGAAATTCATTTCGGACAATTGAACCTTCTCAAACTGTTTCTTTTTAAGAACCAAAAAGATTTGTGCCAAAATAACAGATGCCAAGAAGAGCAAAAGACCTTGGACACGTAATGGATCTTGAAGTACTATTTCCGCATCTCCCTGACCAAATCCACCCACATTAGGATTACTCGTTAATGGTTGATCAAGTTTGATGGATTCGCCCTCTGAAACAAGAAGTTCCGGTCCTGGAGGGATAATATCAACCACTTGACGTCCATCCGATGCATCCGCTATGGTTATTTCGTACCCCCCTTTTTCTTTTCGTATTATTTTGCTTACTATACCTGCTGCTGTAGCATTATAAACATTATTGTTACTCTTGCTCCCGTCGGGATAAATCTGACCCCTTCCCCTGTTCCCGCCTACATATATGGGATATTTTAAGAAGTGCACATCTTTCTTAGTAGCGGGGTCCGGGGAAAGAATAGGAAAGGTGATTTCACTATATTTCTGACCAGGAACCGGACCTATCACAAGAATATTTTTTTTAGTGGGACGATAGCTCTGAAAAGACAGATTTCCTATCTTTTCTTTAATCTCGGGCGAAATACGATCGGGAGGGGCTAATTCAAACCCCTCGGGTAAAATAAGAACAGCCCCGACATTCAAAGCTCCTTTTTTACCATTAGCAAGAACTTGTTTCAGTTGCAGATCATAAGGAATTCGAACAACTGCTTCAAATACAGTATCAGGAAGTACCGCTTGTGGAACCTCGATATCCACGGGTTTATTAGCTAAATGGCAATTGGCACATACAATACGGCCAGTCGCTTCTCGTGGATTTTCATAACCCTGCTGTGCAAAAATGGGATATGCATTTGAAAGGGGTGCCTGGGTTAGTATATATATCATGAGCGATACGGAAATGGATCGAGTAATCTCTTTCTTTATCCAAGAAAAGGTATTTTTAGTTTGCATGGTCCAATCATTGATCCCGAAAATTTCTACAATAAAATTAGGTAGGTCGCTAGTATAGTTCCCTATCTATAATTTTGCTATTTACTTAAATATTAAATATAAATAATTTTACTGGAATATTGGAGGAATCCCTTGGATGGGTAGTAAGTACAATTTTGAATGTTTTGCTTATGTACAAAGTAACAAATATTATAATTGGATCGTTCGATCACTTTTCAGTCATTCATTGAATGATAAATCACTACAAGTGAAGGAGATACACGATTTAAATAACGAAAGATCCAATATTTAAAAATTGTATCTAAAATGACTGGAAAAGTAGAAACAAGACCGGATATAATTTGATCATTATGAGCAAATCCAAAATCTTTGTAGACAGAGCCAATCATTAATTCCCAACCGTGGGGCGAATGGAATCCTATACATAAATCAGTTAATAAAAGAATAGAAAAAGCTTTTATTGTGTCGCTTAAGTTGTATAGGAATTCTTGAAACCAAGAGTTAAGAATAACAAGTTCTTCATTACCTAGAATAGAATAACCACTTAGAATACCGAAACAGATTATATTTGTCGAGAAGTGTAAAATTGTATGGATGCGATCCTCGTTGTGCATCTTGATCAATTGGATCGTTTCTTTGTAGATTTCGATGCGAGGCTTTTGTAAATGTGTTTCCGGGTATTCCTTTATCATTTCGTCCAAACGTAAGAGTTCCTCTAAGTCTATGAATTCTTTTAGAATACTCTTTTCTTGAATATCATTCAAAAAAATTTCGGATTGCCTAGTATTCCACCAATTAGTAAACCAAGATTCCAGACTTTTATTAAATGAGAGAGAGATCCACCAAGGCAAAAATACTATAGATGCAAGATATAGAAGGGAAATTAATACTTTCTTTTTTGCCATTTTTTCGTCTGTGAATTTTAAAATTTTTAATGAACGCACCTCATTCGTCGACTCTATATGATACTAATATTTCTATCAAGCATAAGTTCTATTACAAGTCATCGATGTATTTCCGGATTTTTTTGTGATTCAGTACAGCGGTTAGTCCTTGAATTTAGAAAGAATATAGAATAAGAAAGAGCCCTCTTCAAATTAATAGTAGTCGGATTTCGAGACGAAAGAACTCCCGTTCTATCAAAATATCAAATATTTAGTATTTAGAAAAAAAAAATTCTTTACTTTATGATGAAATGTTTTGTTTTGATATATGATGAATCTATCATTTAGATTTGTTACTGAATTGAGTTAAGTGGATTTACATACGCCTAAAAAAAATTGTGGACATAAACAATTTCGTTTTAGAATTGTTTCATATACGTTTGCTTTGGCTCGAGTAAGCGTTCTGAAGAAACTTCAGTTAAGTTATGCTATAGAAAAAAAGATGATTCTTGAGTTTTTTATCTCTTGCAAAGTATTCATTCTTCAGTTCCTTTTTTCAAAATACTTCAATTGGTACACGCAAGAAATAGGCCAATTCAGCAGCTTTTTGCTCAATCTCTCGTGGAGTAAAATTCTCATCAGTACGAGTCAAGGGAATGGCTCCTTGTCCTTTTATTTCCATATAAAGGACACGACGAGCATAAATACCCTCTTTAATTTCTATTCTGATGGACTGAATGTCTTTCATAAGGAATCGGAGGAATATGCGACGATTTTTTCCAGGAAATCCCCAACGAAAAATACACACTATGCCCTCTTTTATATCGAATCGATCATAACCACTACCTACATTCCACAAAATTGTGCACCACAAATAGGAGCTAATAAAAAGACCTGCGATCCCATAGAAAGACATCACGATACCTTGTGGAAAAAAAATTATTTGCTGAGAAGGAAATAAAGATATAAAATTCCTACCAAAATAACTGGACGTTCCAACCAATAAAAACCCTAATGAACCTAAAAAAAGAATAAAGGCCCAACAGAAATTACTTGTTTTTCGAGACCCCGCTATAAGTTCTACCCATATACGTTCTGATCGCCAACTCATACTCTAACTAGACCTAGTTGCATTTTATTGGAATTGGGAGAATAACAAAAATAATTTTTTTTTACTTTTTTTTGTTTCCGAAGTAACTCTCATCAACCAGCACTATTATGATGTGAACCTTTAGGGATAATTCATCGAATTTCTTAGATCCAAACTAAAATAATAACATCCCTTTCATATGATTTCCTAATACATATAGATATATTGACTTTACATTTCAGAAATTCTCCCCGATCCCGATCTATTTGAAAATAGTTATAATTCATTTATCATGTTTACACATACATAAGAGCTTATGCTCGAAGGAAGCCGCATATTATACCATATTTTACTAAATAGATATCCGTGTTATGATCCAAGTAAGTCTTGAAAAAATATATATATAAGATTTGTCCTTGTTGTATCTAAAAAATCTTGTTTTTTTGAACATAAAGAGATAAAGAAGCCATTGCAATTGCCGGAAATACTAAGCCCACTAAAGGCACAAAAATGGAGGGGAGACTGTTGAGAGTTATCATAGAATGGGTACCTCGATTTAATATTTGTACCTGTTATTTATTGTTATATTTATTGTTTTATATTTGAACCTTATCCTTATATTGTTATAAAGATATCTTATAATTCATATATAATTGTTATATTATACTAAGTATACCTAAGTGAGTATATATATACTTAATAGGGATAGGGAGTCTATAAGTATATGTTTTAAGAAATATATATTAATTTAAGAAATATATATTAATTAATAAAATACAATAAATATATAAATAAATGGACCTATTCATCTTTCTACATGTTTCTAATTCATCTTTCTACATGTTTCTACATGAAATATATATATACGATAATCCACCCTTTTATTATTCGTATTAGTAGTTATTATCTTTTCTTGTCTTATAAATTTCATAATTTAATAAAATTTTAAAGTATTTCCTAAAAACTCCCAAAGAATTCGTTATAATACGATCCAACAAAAAGGATTCTTAGTGGGGGATTTTTTTCGGGAGATATAGAAAGATGCAAGACCTTGTTAACTAATTCCACGGAAGAAAGCGAAAGAATTCACTCTTTTATTTTGAAAGAATTCACTCTTTTGTTTAATAGAGATTTCCTAGTTAGTATTAGTAACCAGGAATATCGATAAAAAAACGATCCGGATGGTTCTTTCTACAATTCAATCTTATGTTACCAAAGTCAAAATCCATTCTTCGGATTTTGACTTTGATTCCTATAAATT